GGTTGAATCGCAAACTTGACAGATAACCCAGAAACTCTAAATTATCTTTAGATAATTGATTTATATTGAACTTTTGCGATTGAAACCATACGGAAAAATAACATTGCCATAAATTAACAAAATAATATTTCCATTTATTCATCAGAAGCGGCGTATCCTTTGTTGTCAGAATGCACCTTCCGCGATATCTAACATAATGTATGAAAGGATCCTTGAGCAACCCTAGGATCGCCGGAAAATTATTAACAAAAACTTTTAAAAAATGTTGTATTTTTCCATAGAATAAAATTCGCTCAAAAAGGGCTTCATAAGATGTCGATCGTAAATGCGAAGACCGTTTGCGTATAAAAAAAAAGATGGATTCGTATTCACATACATGAGAATTATATAAGAACAAGAAAAATCTTGGATTCAAAATTGATTTTTTTTTAATATAAAAATTCTTCCAATTGCAATACTCGTATAGACAGAACCGAAAAAAATGCAAATAAGAGGCATCTTTTACCCGGTAACGTAGGGTTTGAACCAAGATTTCTAGATGGATGGGGTAAGGTATTAGTACATCTAAAACATAATTAAAATGTGCTAATTTGTCTTCTAAAAAGGGAAATATTGAATGAATTGATTGTAAATTAGAAGATTTTTTTAATTGTTTTCCGTGGAAAGAGGATCCTAATCTTAGGGAAAATGGAATTTCTACAATCACTGCAAATAAAACGGATATCATTTGATAATAGAAAAGACTGGTATGCCCCAAAAAGGTATTTTTGTTCAAATCCTTAGTGGGAATAATCAAACGATTCTGTTCATACATTCGAAAAATTAAGCGTTTTACAATGAGTGAACTATATTTTTTGTCATAATCCGTATTTTCCAAGAAAATAGAGCGATTTCTATTTAATCTATTTAAACCATGATCATAAGCAAGTACATAAATATACTCCCGAAAAAAAAGTGGATATAGAAAACTCTGTTGCCGAGCCCCATCAAACTCTAAATATCCTTGAAATTTCTCCATTTGGATTGAAATTCGATTTGAACTAAAGGTAAAGTCTTTATTTTCTTGAGTTCTGAAATGACACATAGTGCGATACAGTCAAAATAAGGTATTAGACTACGAAAACAATAGATACCTCATAAACAGGTAGACTGCTAACCGGATTCTCTATCTTTAATAGGTTTCTGTTCGTTATATTATAGAATAACAAAACAAGGTGATTAGAAATCCTTTATTTTTTTAACCTAATCGCTCTTTTGATTTTGGATATATTTTTTTTATCAATATACTGCTTCTTTTACACACTCCAACCTAACCCAAATGGACTAGGTAAAAAAATAATTAGGACTCATGAAAAAATTGACAATAACACGCAAGAAAAAAAATGCCTTCCCATACCCGTATTAGGCACTAATCTATTTTTAACATTTAATTAGATCGGGTAATTTTTCAAATTACGAATGGAAGCTCGTTTCTTTTTTTTTCCTGGAATCAGGAAAACTGGTTTTTTTATCCATCCATTTATATTTATTCACTATGACCCAAATTGGAATTCCTTTTTTTTTTTTTGCGACATCGAAAACACAGGTTGTACCGATCAGGAAAGCAAAAAAACTGTTATCTGAATTCTCCCTTGATACGACATGCTATTTTTTCCATTCATTCCTTTCAGGATCAGTCGTGGTCTTACAAACTCTACCGCGGATCTGGACGAATCCTTTTCTTCATACAAATGTGTAAAAGATGCTAGTCGCACTTAAAAGCCGAGTACTCTACCGTTGAGTTAGCAACCCCAAAAAACAAAAAAAGAACGTACTGCAAATATGTAGATACAACCAGAATAAAGAAAAAAAATCCAGTCATGTGTGCGTCAGGGATAAATAGATCCATTTATCTATGAGAGAATTATATTTGGTCCATACACTGTTGTCAATATGATTGTGAATTTTTCATATAGTGACAAGAATAGAAAAAATCAATAAAAAAGCTTAACCCCTTGGTTTGTTAGTTCATAGAATGAATGAAAACTAAGCCAGTTAGGGTAATCTCAAATCTTTTTAGACTTTTTTAGACCCATTTTTTATGATGAATAAATTATTCATATAATAATATATATATTAGTTTTATTCAGAATGAATATATTATTTTATATACAGTATTATTTTCTTATAGAATAAAATTTTGTATTTATAAAAAAATTAGAATTTATATAATATAGATCCAAAAATTTTTTCATAAATTTATTTATGATTATAAAACATAGTAGTTGTTAGCAGGGTATTTTTTAGTATTCGTACCTTAGGAGGAATACTACTAATAAATGTAAATTCTAATAAATCAAAATAAATATGATGGAAGTGAAAGAGGAGGAAAGAGAAGAGTAGATAAAATTTGATATCAAGCTATATACGAGTCTTTCACATCCTCTTTTTTATAGTTCATTAATTCAATTTCGTTTTATTAAGACTTAATTCCGTAAAAATCCCTGCCTTCTTTGAAATATCATGAACTGTTCTTGTTGGTTGAGCGCCTTTTTTAAGAAAATCGAGAATAGCAGGAAGATTTAAATAAGTTTGATTAGTTATCGGATCATAAAAACCCACCTTGCTAAGATCTCTTCCCTCTCTTCGGGATCGAACATCAATTGCAACGATTCGATAAACGGCTCATTGGGATAGATGTATATGAATAATACCCCCCCCTAGAAACGTATAAGAGGTTTTGGCCTCGTACGGCTCGAGAAAAAAATTCAATGAGTAGAAGTTAACTTTAACTCTCTGTATAAAATTCAAATAGTAAATGAAAATATTAAATAGATTAATAAAAACATTAAATCAATTAGCCAGTATTGAAACCCTAACTATTTTTTTCCATAAAAAGCATTCGTAACATTCGTACTCTCGTAACTCAAGTTAAATAATTCTCAAATATCTCACTGGAGAATCCTTAAGTACTTTTTTTATTGAGTAGTCTCTAGCCCTTTTTTTGTTTGTCTCATTTTTTATAATCAATTTTGATTCTGATCTAGTTGTTCAAACAATTGAAAACTGGATTTCCTTGTTTCAGGATTCTTTATCCTTACTTTGAATCTTTAGGTTTAGACATGACTTCGGTGATCTTGAATCGTTTTATTAAAAAAGGGCAGCAACAAGCCCCTTATTTTGTTTATGATTTCTTTTCTTTCTATACAACTATACAAAGAATCATACAAACGCTTGATTCACGCATGATAGACTTTTGATTCAAAGAATTTTACAATTTTAAGAAAATTTCCTTTTCCATTGTAAAATTGCTTGAAAGGACTTTTTTTTCAATATAAAAAGACTTACGAAGTTGTTCCAACTTATTGATTCGCACTAACCCTAGATCCTTACTCCTGCGAAAGGAATAAAAACTTTCTATTCTCCTCGAGCTTCATCCTGTACTCTTTTTTATATTCCAAAAAAGTGTAGGGCTCTAGTAAAATAAGTAAAATAGAACACAAAATGTCGAGCCAAGAGCACCTTTATTCCTATATAAAAAGTGGCGGATGAAAAAATCCACAGCAGATCATGTCCTTGAATTCAAGTCGCACGTTGCTTTCTACCACATCGTTTTAAACGAAGTTTTACCATAACATTCCTCTAGTTTGTGTAATTGATTCAATTATGGAATCATGAATAGTCATAGTTCAGTCAGTATATCGTAATCTATACTTTTTCTTTCTCTATGAATAGAATAGTGAATTTACGCGTAAAGGTTCAGTCAGAATTCAAATGAATCCCATATTAGTTTGAATATAAATATCTATTTTTATATATAAATAGAGATTTTTTTTTATTAAAACTCTTAGAATCTATGGTTGTACCTTACTTAACCCGCATCACACACAAATTAAAAAAGCAAATAGATTTTTTTGAATTCGGTTGAAATGATGAAAAATAAGTTTATTCTTCTTTTCATTTCAATATTTTATTCTTAAAAACTATTTGATTTTTAAACAGAAAGAGAAAGATGGTGTACAAAGGCAAGAGAAGATTGATTACGTAATGACTGTACTCTGGGACGGAAGGATTCGAACCTCCGAATAGCGGGACCAAAACCCGTTGCCTTACCGCTTGGCTACGCCCCATTTCGATTTTTATTCAAGACTACTAAAAGAGTAATATTCCTATTGGTTGTTCGTCAATTCAAAATGAAATATAGATTACATTAGTGCTAGAGTTTTAACACGTGTAGATAGCAAATCAAACTTACTTTATTGATCATTACATAGAATTCAATTAAGATATTGTATGAAAATATTATTTCTTTCATTCTCATAAGAGAATGAAAGGTTTTTGATTGAGTAAGTTCAACAAAGTCTTTTTAGACTATACTTTCTTTATTTTTTTCCTTATATAAAAAATATATTAATAACTCAATCAAAATTAAATTATCCACAAGAACACCCATTTTTGTTATGCTTAATATATTTAATTTGATCTGTATTTGTTTTAATTCTGCCCTTTTTTCAAGCACTTTTTTAGTCGCCAAATTGCCGGAGGCCTACGCCTTTTTGAATCCAATCGTAGATGTTATGCCCGTAATACCTCTTTTCTTTCTTCTCTTAGCCTTTGTTTGGCAAGCCGCTGTAAGTTTTCGATGAAATTCTTAATACTGTCTTAAAAAAATTCACGATTTTTATTCTTCCAACAATTCAAAAGATCAAAAAAATCTTGACGTATGAACGAACTCTCAATTCAAACATTGAATTTTTTTGGTAGCCATACTAAATCTGGATCATTTCTATTTCCTAAATTTTATCCTCTTTTCCCTAAATGAAAGAACCTAATTAGATTTGAGTTCACCAAAAAAATATCTAGATGTTGGTATGCAAATCTGTTTGAAGATAAAAGATTCGACTATGTCTCTTAATTACAAATGACTTTCTGAAACCTTTTTTTTTATTGGTATCAAAATTAGATATTTGGTATAAAAATAGAGAATCTATTCTCTTTTTTTTTTTTTTAGTAAGATCTTGGAGATTGTGTAATGCTTACTCTCAAACTTTTGGTATACACTGTAGTTATATTCTTTGTTTCTCTCTTCATATTTGGATTCCTATCTAATGATCCAGGACGTAATCCGGGACGTGAAGAATAAAAAAGAAAGGTTTTTTATTGCTTTATTTAATTAGTGGAAATAGCGAATTTTATTAGGATTTTATCTATTACACACCATCAAAAGTAGAAAGGGAAAGAGAGGGATTCGAACCCTCGGTACGATTAACTCGTACAATGGATTAGCAATCCAACGCTTTAGTCCACTCAGCCATCTCTCCTAATCGAAAAAGGATACTTATTAGGTTCCATTAAACAAAAAAAGGCTTGAAAAAGAACCTTCTCCACTTTAATTCTTAAAAAGCTTTTTTTTTTTTGTATAGATTATCCTTTATATTATATATATTTTTTCATTTTCTATATTTTATTATATATATAATTTATTTTTTATTATATAAATTTTTTATTATATAAATATAGTTATCCTCTATTTATATATATAATATATATATATTACTATTATATAACTGTTTTTATAGAACTTTCTCAGTAATTCTAGTTACATTAAAAATTTAGATAAAGATTAGATAAAGAAAAGGCGCGAAAGATAAATAGAAATAAATAAAACCACAATAATAGAAATAGAGAATCCTTTTTTTATTTTTTCTCGTCAAAACACAAGTAAAAGATCTTTTTTATTTTAATAGCCTGGCCTGGTCAGTCCCCAGCCGGGCCTTTTTTTGTTAAAGTTAAAAAGACTCATCCGATGGATTTTTAGACAAAAAAGATTTTAAATTGAAAAAAAAAAATGGAATTTAATCCGCTTTTACTACTTTTATTAAGTCAACGCTAGAATTTTCTTATTTTTTTTTTCAGATTTTTTTATTATACCCCCGATTACTTTGTTCGACAAAAGGTTAATTTATATACAATAATTGCATTGTAGCGGGTATAGTTTAGTGGTAAAAGTGTGATTCGTTCCTTTAATCCCTTTAATAGTTAAAGGGTCTCTCGGTTTGATTCATCTTCCGATCAAAAATTTTATTTCTTAAAAGGATTTAGTCCTTTCCCTTTCAATGAAAGATTCAAGGAAAATTATAGATTCTCGTAATTTGTATCCAAAGACTCTAATCAATTGTAAATTTGGATTATGAAATTCCGAAACATAATTTTTGAATTGGATGACTATTTACAATTCAATAAGTATAACAAGAGGATCCATGGATAAAGCTAGAAAAGTTTCTTTCTAATCGTAACTAAATCTTCAGTTCTATTCATTGTTTGGTATAGAAAAAATTGAAGCAAAATAGCTATTAAACGAGAACTTTGGTTTACTAAAGACATCGACATATTATATTGTTTTAGCTCGGTAGAAACCAAATACTTTTCCTAAGGATTCCGTTAATATAGAAATAAAGAACGAAGTAACTAGAAAGATTGTTCGAGTTCGCCTGATCTATCTTCTAGAAGGATCATCTAGAAAGCAAAATTTTCTGTGAAAGTACCCAGACGGAAAAAAGCTAACATAGATGTTATGGGTCGAATTTTGATTTTGTTCCCGTCTTTTTTTATTTGGGAATTTCTCCATCCATCATAAAGGAGCCGAATGAAACCAAAGTTTCATGTTCGGTTTTGAATTAGAGACGTTAAAAATATAAAAATGATCGATCGACGTCGACTAAAACCCTTAGCCTTCCAAGCTAACGATGCGGGTTCGATTCCCGCTACCCGCTCTAAATTAACAATTGCCCCCTTTTTTTTTATTAGAGACTTTTTTAATTTTCTCTATTAGAATTGTCTAATAGCAATTGTGTATTGAATTAACTTCAATACACAATTGCTAAAAAGATTGCGCACATTCTTTTTTTTTTTTTTAACAATTGGTTTAACAATTGGAAAGTAAAAAAAAGGGAAAAGCGTCCATTGTCTAATGGATAGGACATAGGTCTTCTAAACCTTTGGTATAGGTTCAAATCCTATTGGACGCAATATCAATATATCTATATTGATATTTATCTATTATTTCCATTTCTATATATTATATATAAATATATTATATATAATATATTTATATTCTATTTCGAAAAAAGATAATAAAGAAATAGAATAAGAAAGAAATTCTGAATGCTTTAAGATTTCATATTAAACAGATATTAGTTATATACTTCTTTCTATTATATACTTATAGACTTCCATTCATAGAATTTCTTAAAAATTGAATTAAAGAGTAAAATTGACTAAAGAATCAAAAATAAGAACGTTTCTTTTTTTATAATTTCTCCTGAAGTAGAAAACGTTCCAGTTGCTCTTGAATACCTTCTTTCAAAAAGCTTTCTGCTTCAGCGGTTAATGTCTTGGTAGAGGCTATGATTTCTTGAAACTGAGGTTTATTCGTTTTTAAGTAAGTGCGTAACTGAACGAGAAATTTTCTTACTTGTCCAATTTCTAATCCATCCAGATAACCATTTGTTCCGGTATAAA